CGAAATTAGAAATGCCAAAATAGGAATAACACTTGATATTATTAGAAATGCCCAGAAAATATCATATTCGTAAAGCAGAAACATGGGTGCACTCCTATAAATGTAGAAAATATACTAGATTATTCGAGTCGAATTGAAATTAATTGTCAACTCATTCATAACTGTTTAGTCAAAATAACAATTTATTTTGATTGAACTGCTTAGTTTTGTTTGCTGTGGTACATGTATCATTTCAAGATTCATCGACTTGAATTGTTCCATTTACTTCAATTTTATTTCGATATCAATTAGAAATATATATTGATATTGCTCTTATACTTTATATAAATAAGACTCTTTTCGCGATTTTTCATCTCACTTCGGCTTCTCTATAAAAAAAAAAAAAAAGAATTCAAAATAGAATTTTGAATAAAATACTATTTAAATAAAATACTAATTAAATAAAATACCAATCCATATAAAATCTATATAAAAATAGAAAATACTATACCTATATTCTATATGTAATAGAGTACCTCCACCTATATAGAGTACCTCCACCTATATAATCTATATAATATAAAAATAAAATATAAAAATATAATAATAAATAATAATAATATTAAACATTTATGGAATAGGATCTTATATTAACTAAATTCTACTTCTATTCTATATATTCATATTCTATTTCTATTCTCTAGAATTCTATTCTATATTAATATTAATATAGAATTCTACTTCTATATTAATTTAGAAATTTATATAAATATATTAATTAAATTAATTAAAATTAATTTAATTATTAATATTAATTCAATTTATTAATTATTCAATTTAGCAATTCAATGTTAGGGCAATAAAGGACTCCTTTCTTTTATTGGTATACCTTACCTGGTATAGCAATATAAAGAAGAGCCCGTTTTACAATGTTAAATGTTAATAATGAAAGTTAATAAAAATCCTAATTTTTCAAACTCCAGCTTGTCTATAATTATATAAATAAGACTCTTTTCGCGATTTTTCATCTCACTTCGGCTTCTCTATAAAAAAAAAAAAAAAGAATTCAAAATAGAATTTTGAATAAAATACTATTTAAATAAAATACTAATTAAATAAAATACCAATCCATATAAAATCTATATAAAAATAGAAAATACTATACCTATATTCTATATGTAATAGAGTACCTCCACCTATATAGAGTACCTCCACCTATATAATCTATATAATATAAAAATAAAATATAAAAATATAATAATAAATAATAATAATATTAAACATTTATGGAATAGGATCTTATATTAACTAAATTCTACTTCTATTCTATATATTCATATTCTATTTCTATTCTCTAGAATTCTATTCTATATTAATATTAATATAGAATTCTACTTCTATATTAATTTAGAAATTTATATAAATATATTAATTAAATTAATTAAAATTAATTTAATTATTAATATTAATTCAATTTATTAATTATTCAATTTAGCAATTCAATGTTAGGGCAATAAAGGACTCCTTTCTTTTATTGGTATACCTTACCTGGTATAGCAATATAAAGAAGAGCCCGTTTTACAATGTTAAATGTTAATAATGAAAGTTAATAAAAATCCTAATTTTTCAAACTCCAGCTTGTCTATAAGCGGCTAGTTACAAACAACAAACAATACAATAATGAAGAAATAAAAACTATACAATTTTTGTCTTTGTATTTGAATTTTATTTCATTTTTTTTTTAGGGCTATACGGACTCGAACCGTAGACCTTCTCGGTAAAACAGATCAAACTGATTATTCTCAAAATGATTCGAACTGTTTCAAAGACCCAACATGCATTTTTTTGCATTGGGCTCTTCCATTAACTGATATAAATAATCAGTTAGTCTACCATAATTCTCTTGACAAGAAGATAAGAAGATGGCTCCATGTGCTCTGATTTCTTATTTGGATTCCGATCTGAGAGCACTACCGAAGTGTTTCAAAGAAGGTTATCCTGACGTAGGTTTGCTTTTGGCTTAGATCAACCTAAGTTAAATGAAGTCTCCATCGCCCCCCTTTTACTTAAAAAATCCAATATGAAACTTCATACACCTTAAAGTTCATAAGATAGGACGAAAAAAGAATTTTTTGAGGTCTTTATACTCATTATGCCTAGCATTGAATAGAGTGAGTATTCCCCTTATCAATATCTTAAATCAATAATGGGTTCTATTGGTTGCCTAAAATCTAAAAATAGAAATAGAAAAGGGGCACCTAAATTGGACCGAATCTTTTGTCAGGCTATACAAACAATACAATAATGAAGAAATAAAAACTATACAATTTTTGTCTTTGTATTTGAATTTTATTTCATTTTTTTTTTAGGGCTATACGGACTCGAACCGTAGACCTTCTCGGTAAAACAGATCAAACTGATTATTCTCAAAATGATTCGAACTGTTTCAAAGACCCAACATGCATTTTTTTGCATTGGGCTCTTCCATTAACTGATATAAATAATCAGTTAGTCTACCATA